CTATCTTTATTCTCGTCTGATTAATCAGTTTTTCAAAAGATTTATCAGACTATGGAGTGAATGATTTGATTAATGAATATTCTATTCGATTCTTTCTTCAACTTGGAATCGATTCTTTTTATTTTTCATATAAATTGATTTTGCATATAATTGCATATAAATAAAAAATAAAATACGGGTTCGGTTCGTCTTTTTTGAAATAGTTTTTCATTAGTATACCTATTTATTTTATATAGGTATATCTTGCATCCTTTCTGGAGTTTCGATATAAGGATTCCTTTACCAACAGTCAACTCCATTTGTTAGAATAGCTTCCATTGAGTCTCTGCACCTATCCTTCTTTTTATTATTCTCGCTTGCTGAACCTTTGTTTTTTTTTCGTAAAATAATAGGATTTGGCCCAGGATTGCCCATTTTTCATTCCAGGGTTTCTCTGAATTTGAAAGTTATCACTTAGTAGGTTTCCATACCAAGGCTCAATACAATCCAATTAAGTCCGTAGCGTCTACCAATTTCGCCATATCCCCTTTGTGTCTTGAGATTAAGATCTCATTAGGATGCCCTTCCTTCCCCCTTTCTCCTTCCTTTCCCCTTTCTTTCATTTATTTATTTTCTTTCTTTTTATGCGAAACCGTTGAATTTAGTAGATATAGATACTGATTCTTATATCGAAGGGTCGTTACCTATTTTATTTCTTGTTTGTTTATCTTCTTTCGTCTCTATCGGAGACCCATATTTATTTGGTCCAATCAGAAAATATTTTATCATTTCTGTATTCGCAATTCAATATAGATGGATATTCCATAACATATATATGCGCCTCTTACTCTCAGTTTTCTCAGGCAATTTGGTGGAATACTCGAACGGTCGATTCTTTTTTTTTTTCGTCTTAGCTTCCGACTTTATGAATGAAAACAAAAGAAAGGAGTCTCTCATTATGATCTGGATTTCATTTCTATGGGTTGCATCTTTTTTCTTTAATTTCATTTTTATTCTTATCCTTTTATTAGACTATTAGACTATCCTATATAACCATAATAAGATAACTAAAAAAATGAAAATTTAAATTGAATTTATGAATTTATTCATTATTAATTTTATAATATAATAGCTAGAACTAATTATTTAATAGCTAGAACTAATTATTCCATTCATTTCTATTTCGAATTCGAAGATAATTCGAATTATTTAGTCTAAAAAACAAAGTTTCATTCGAATTATCTAGACTTATAACGTATCATTTATATAATGATAATATATATATAAATGCATAAAAAGATTTTCACTCTAATTATCCAATTATTAGATTCTATTTAGAACTCTAAACTAAATAAATTAAATCTATTAAATCTATCTATTAAATTCAATTTATATCTATATAAAAAATTATATCTAATTTAAATGTAAAATTATCTAATTTAAATGTAAAATATACTAAAATATAAAATAAAAATAGAGTCAAAAATAGAGTAATATTATACTAATATATATAATATACTAAATAGAATATACTAATAGAATAAATATAACATATAATATAATAAATAGAATATAAAATAGAATATAATAAATAGAATATAAAAAAAGATAACTAAGATAAAAAAAGATAAATAATATATGGAATTCATACTCATAGATAAATAATAAATATATATAAATATATATAAATCTTTTTATAATTATAAATTAGAATTATAAAATTATAATGAATTTTTAATAATTATAATATTAATAATATGATTAAATTAAAATCTCATTTTTAATATGATTTAAATATAATCAAATAGAATTAAATAATTAAAATAATTTTTTAAATTAAAATTTTAATTTAAAATAGAATTATTATATTCTTAATTATTATATTCTAATAATATTAGATTGAATATTAGATTGAATCTACCATTATTATATTAAATATGTTATATTAAGTATGGCATTTAAAATTTTTAATTCTAGTTTTTCTAAATTCGAGTCTTTCGAGTCTATAATTCATATTAATAATTCATAGTAATTATGCAAAACTAATAGATAGAGATAAGAAGATAGTTAATAGATAAGATCGTAATAGTTTGCTGAATTCCTATGGATACAAAATTTCTATTATTTTATTTGAGCCCGCTTAGCTCAGAGGTTAGAGCATCGCATTTGTAATGCGATGGTCATCGGTTCGATTCCGATAGCCGGCTTTCCCTATTTGTTTGCTTTTTTACTTTTTTACATGATTGATAATGTTTTTTTGAAATCAAAGAACATTGAAAAAGCTTTTTCCCCTTTTCTTTCCAAAGGTCAACGATCTGTTTATTATGTCGTAGAAACTTCCAATTAGGAATAAAATTGGAGGAGTTAGATCTTTGCAGAATAAATCAAGAAAAAAAAAAGGAAACTTTTTTTTGGTTTAAGGTTTAATTTAATTTATTTATATATTTAATTTATTTATATATTTAATTTATTTATATTTTTATTTATTATAATTTATATTTTTATTTATTATAATTATATA